CATTTTCATTTATATTAAAAAAAAGTAATTTGCTTGGTATAAACCACGGTTTAATTTTATATGCATTATAAAGTAGTACAAATTCTGGGAAGAACCAAAGTTTCAGATTCGATATAGGACGACTTAGTATTTCTTCATTCATTCCCATCCAATCAAAAAAGATTTTTTTTTGATTGGGTGAATTGATTTCTTGATCCTGAGGAATCGTAAGATAAAAAAGATCTTTTTTATCAATTTTATCAATTATTTGATAATTATTAGTCCCGGTTTTAGTATTTTTATTCTTGTTGGTATCGATCTTGATCCAGGCCTCAATATCGATTTTATTTTTAAGACAAAAATGGAGAATTTTCCAATCAAAATATTTTCGATCCGGATTTTTTTCCATATACATAATATCACTTTTTCCTAAATAATTTTCGATAGGGATATCCCCTAGTATATCAAAAAATTTGCCCTTATGTTTATGTGTATTGTAATTATAAGAACTCTCTCGATTCTTATTTACTTGGAATGGTGATCCATAAATATATGGGTCCCTCTTATTTTCATAATTAATAGATCTATAAGATAAAAGATTATATCTATAGTATTTTTGAAAATTATCATTTTGATTTGGTAATGAATATACTTCGTAATCGTTTTGTTTTTTGTAATGAATTAATGGGTCTTTTTCATATGAATTCTCTTTGTTTAAATCTTGATTTTGAATTGTACGACATTGATTGATTCTATTTTTCCATTTTGCTGCTATTAATCTAGACCATCTAATCTGAGATAAATGGTATTGATAATGACCTCTTAACCAGTTTTTCCATTGATTTATTCCAGAATTCCGAAGTTTCTTATGTCTTAATTCATAATGAATTATTCCTTGTTTTCCAAAATAATCTTTTATTGAAGTCTTAAGAAAAAAAGACGTTCCGTGATATTGAAGAATAGATCTTAACTTATACAAGTTAAGAACTTGTGTTTGTGATATTTTGTAAAATACATATGCTTGTGACAAGGAGGATAAGTCAAAAAAATTATGTGAATTCTTATTACTAATATTATAAAGTGACTTTTTTATAGTCGAAATAAAATGAATTTTATTTTGATTTGTTTTATTAATTCTTTTTTTCTTTTTTTTATTATTGTAAATGGATTTATCAATCATTTTTTTTGTTGATTCAACAAAAAGTTGTATATTAATTCTGGGAATATTAATAATAGATAGAAGGATATTTGCGTATATCCTTTCAGTGAAAAATTTTATAAAATAATGTAATTTACGGATTAATCGAGTATTTCTTCTTTTTAATATTTGCCAATTTGGTGATTCGAATCTTTTAGCATTATAACTTGTTTTATTAGGACTATCATTTATTTCTGGAGTCACTTTTTTTTTATTTTTTGTAATTCTTTTTATTTTATTTCTGATTGTGCTCGTTCTATCAGTCAGATCTTTCATTTTTTTTTCTGTCAGTAAAAAATTTGTCCAATATGTAGATTGAATTCGACTAAAGGATTTATGAATTATATGATTGCGGGTTATAGAATCTTTTTCTTTTTTTTTTTTAGTTTCGCTTGATTTATATATTTCTCTCAATCTAAATAATAGAATTGGATTTGCTTTTGAGAGTTCTTTTTTTATTATTTTTAAAAACGGAATGCTCTTGATAATCCATTTTTTTGTTTTTTTTGAGATATTTAGAAATTTTGTTCTTTCTTTTAAAACTTTTAGAAATATAAAATGCTTTTTTTTCAATTTTCCAATTTTTTTTTCGAGTTTCTTAAAAATGGGTTCAAAAAAGGAAGGCCGTTTTTGGGGAGAACCAAAAGGAAGTTCAGCTTTCATTCCCCAAACCGTTAAAAAACAAAAATCATCTTTTTGTCCTTTCTTTTTGATTCGATCTATATGAGAGGACCGTGGCTTAGATCTGTGCCAGGGTTTCAGACAGAAAGGAAATAGCATCTTTATCTGAATACCATCTATTAACCAATTTTTCGGAAATTCTCTTTCTGATAATTGAACACCATTATAGGTGCATTTAACATGCATTTCTTTATTCCATTCATTTAAATCCTCAGACCACTCAGGAAATTGGAATAATAGCATACGTCCAATATTTTTAACTATTATCAATGACGGTAATATAATATATTTTCTAAGAATCAATTGAGTTATTAACATGGAACCTCTTATTACTTGAGCAAATGGAATGCTATCCCAGGCTTCTGCTACTTCTATCCGCGCTTTCTCTTTTCTTTTGTTCTCTTCTTTTTTGTCCTTTTCCTTTTTTTCCCTTTCTTTTATTTCTTCTTCTGTATAATCTGAAATTTTGAATTCTGCTCCCTTTCCTATACAATTTCTAAAAATGAGTTTTATCAGTCCGTAGATATCAAAAAAAAAAGGGTATGATTTGTCTATTCTGTCCAAAAAAAGCGGAGAATGTGCATTTGCTTGAAAAAGCTCCCAAATAACTGTTTTACGTCTTTGGGCTCGCATTGAACCTTT